AAAGTATTTCTATTTTGCATGTCCAATCATAGATCTCGGAATTTCTACAATAAATTAGATAGGGAACTAGTCAAGTTCCCTATGCACGAGTCTGTCATTGTACTGGAATAGTTGTACTGGAATATAGGACGAATACCTTGAACCGGTAGAAATAAAATATAAAGAATTAAGTAAGATTCAAAATGCTTTCTTTATAAAGGAAGAAAGATTCTGATTTATTTGATTGATATCAGGAGATCAAATGAGTTCTTCATTCATTCATTGAATGATAAATGACTACAAGCGAAGGAGATACACGATTTAAATAAAGGAAAATCCAATATTTCACAATTGTATCTAGAATAACTGGAAAGGTGGAAACAAGACCAGATATAATTTGATCGTTATGAGCCAATCCAAAATCGTTGTAGAACGAACCAATTATTAGTTCCCAACCATGAGTCGAGTGAAATCCAATCCATAAATCAGTAACTAAAAGAATCAAAAAAGCTTTTATTGTGTCACTTAAGTTATAGAGGAATTCCTGAACCCAAGAATTAAGAATGACAAGTTCCTCATTACCCAAAATAAAATAACCACTTAGAATAGCGAAAGAGATTATATTTGTCGAGAAATGCAAAATGATATGGAGATGATATTCATTGTGTGCTTTGACCAATTGTATCGTTTCCTTGTGTATTCCTATACGAAGTTTTTGTATATGTGTCTCCGGGTACTCCTTTATCATTTCGTCCAACAGAAAGAGTTCTTCTAATTCTATGAATCTTTCTAGAACGTTTTTCTCTTGAATGATATTCAAGAGAGTTTCGGATTGCCCGGTATTCCACCAATTAGTAACCCAAAGTTCCAGACATTTATTAAATGAGAGAGAGACCCACCAGGGCAAAAATACTATAGATACAAGATATGGGAAAGAAGGCAATGCTTTCTTTTTTTTCATTTTTTATCTGTGAATTGAATTGTTAATGAACCTGCTTCATTCGTTGACTCTATATGATATTTCTCTGAAGCACGAGTTCTATAACAAGGTATTGAACCTATGGGTCTATTCATTCCAATTTTTGTGTAAAAATTGAGTTTAGTTCTTGGATCTAGAAGGAATATAAAAATGGGATAAGGGTCCGTCCTTTTCGGATAAAAATGCAAAATCTATATTATTCCCAGATATCTCAATTGGGCAAATTCGAAGCAATTTTATCCTCATTTGTTCCTTTCTATGAATACTCGAAAACCCACTTAAAATAACGAATCATATTTCGAAACGAAAACCTCCCTCAGTTAATTATTTCGAAATGTTTCACCGTCTAGCCACAACCAAGGAAAAAAGGTATCATCAAAATTTTGGGCCTAAAAAGATGAGATGAATTACGTCTTACGAAATACATGTTCGGATATATTTGATGAATCCCTACTTATTAGATTATCCTTGTTTCTAGTAGAAATTTTCTAGTAGAAAAGAATTGAGTTGGGATCCATACGCATACGAAATACTTTTGGTATACAAATGGTATACAAAAATTTCTTCTTTTCTTAATTATAGTATAGTTTATTATAGTTATTCCATATATGCCCTCCTGCTTTTTTGTTTTATTCTATGGGAGTCGCCACGACAAAGGAAGGAGGAAATAGAATAATCTAACATGTTTTGTTCGAATGAACATTCGAAAAAGACTTCAATTGTATTAAAAAAGGAATTAGCAAGTTCCTTCCCCCATGCCGAGAAAACATTTATTCTTTATTGTGTTCAATTCATTTCAAAATACTTCAATTGGTACGCGCAAGAAATAGGCCAATTCGGCAGCTTTTTGTTCAATTTCTCGTGGAGTAAAATTCTCATCAGTACGAGTCAAGGGAATGGCCCCTTGACCTCTGATTTCCATATAAAGGACACGACGAGGATAAAGACCCTCTTTAACCTCAATTCTGATTGATTGGATATCTCTCATAAGGAAGCGAAGGAAGATGCGACGATTTATTCCAGGAAATCCCCAACGAAAAATGCACACAATTCCTTCTTTTCTATCGAATCGGTCATAACCACTACCTACATTCCACAAAATTGTGCACCACAAATAGGAGCTAACGAATAGACCTGCGATCCCGTAAAAAGACATCACGATTCCTTGTGGAAAAAAAAGAATTTGCTGAGATGGAAATACGGATATCAGATTCCTACCAAGATAACTGGAAGTTCCAACCGCTAAGAATCCTAGTGAACCTAAAAAAAGGATACAGGCCCAGCAAAAATTACTTGTTTTTCGAGACCCCCTTATAAGTTCTATCCATATATGTTCTGATCGCCAATTCATACTATACTAGATCCAGTTGTATTCGATTGGAATTGAGAGAATAACCCAAATTTGACTTTACCTTTCTTGATCCCGAAGTAACTTTCATCAACTAGCACTATTCTGATGTGGAGTAATTGGTTAGATACATTGACTTTCTATTAAAAATATTTACTGATCCGTTTTTAACCAGCTATGCCCTGCATATATATACATGCATTTATGCAGATATCATGTATCCGCATGCATAACAGTTCTTTCATTTGTGTGTGGAAAGAGCCACATATCGTACCATATTGCACTAAATAAATATCTGTATTATGATACAGTGTTGAAATAAATTGATAAGATTTGGTCCCATTGGATCTAGACAATCTTATTTTTTTGGACATGAAGAGATAAAGAAGCCATTGCAATTGCCGGAAATACTAGGCCCACTAAAGGCACAAAAATAGAGGGTAAGTTGAGATCTGTCATAGAATGGATGCCTCGATTTAATATTTGTATCTATATATTTGTATCTATTAGAAAGATATCTTATGATATGATAAGTATATCTATTATAAGTAATATTAAGTAATATTGACTATTGTATTTTATATAATATTATTTTTGAATAATAATATTCAAAAATAATATTATACTACTAAGTATATATAAACAATTAAGTATATATAAATATATAATTTATAATAAATATAAAATTTCTAAATAATATTATTTTAAATATTATTATTTAGAAATTTTAAATATTAATAAAATAAAAAAAAAAGGATAGATAATAAGTGCAAAAATGTAGAACTAAATTAAGTGTGCCTATTCATCTTTCTACACGAATATAGATAGGATAATCTTCTTTTACAAATACAAATTTTATTATTCTTCTTCTCCCATCCTTATGTTCTTTCTATCTTTCTTTCTAATCTAATAAGGGGTTTCTTATTAAAAAGGAGTTTTCTTATGAAAATTAAGTTCATTATGAATTCGCGACTCTAAATAATACGATCCAACAAACGGGGATTCATAGTAAAAATGCGATAGATATAGAAATTATTTTATTCCATTTCCATATTTGATATTTCTTTTTATTTTGATATTTTTTTTTTTTCATTATTGTCTATCTTAATTAATACGTAAGATAGACAGATAAAATTCTTTTTATTTCCCCAAATTCGAATTCCTCGGAAAGAGAAATTCACCTTTTTATTTTATCCTGTTGATAGAGGTTCATAATACCTAATCATGAATAGGGGTAAGATAAAAAATGGATCTGGATCTGGAAGAAAAAAAATTATCCGAAACTTCTGACTCTTACTAGAAAGTGTAACTTATATCACCAAAGAACATTTTTCTTAGTTTTTTTTATTACGATGAACTAAATACTTCTTCGCTACAAATAAAATAACTGAATCTAGTGCTATACTTTAATTTTTGGAATTTTGATTCAAGGGAAAGAAACCATGGAGCTGAAATAACTCACTTAGAACACCTTTTAAAGGATTACGTGGTACGATTGGGTCGAATAAGCCTTTATGGAATAAATACTCAGCCGCTTGTGAACCATCGGGTACTGTCTTATTCAATGTTTGTTCAATTACTCTTTTACCCGCAAATGCAATGTACGCATTAGGTTCAACAATAATGATATCTCCCAACATACCAAAACTGGCTGTTACTCCACCGGTTGTAGGAGATGTAAGGACTGATACATAGAATAACTTTTTAGTGGATTGGTAATCATATGAAGCAGAAGATATTTTAGCCATTTGCATCAAGCTCAAACTTCCTTCGTGCATGCGTGCTCCTCCAGAAGCACACACAATAATGACAGGTAGAGATCGATTAGTAGCATACTCAATCAAACGAGTGATTTTCTCACCTACTACAGATCCCATACTACCTCCCATGAACTGAAAATCCATAACCCCAATTGCTACGGTAATACCGTTTAGTTGACCTATGCCTGTTTGAACAGCTTCAGTTAAACCTGTCTTTCTTTGATAAGAATCGATACGATCTTTATAAGGTTCCTCTTCTGAATGAAATTGAATGGGGTCCATAGAAACCATATCTTCATCCATAGGATCCCAAGTGCCCGAATCAATCGAAAGTTCGATTCTATCTGAACTACTCATTTTCAAATGATATCCACACTGTTCACAAATATTCATTTTTGACCTAAGAAGTTTTTTATAATTTAATCCATAACAATTTTCGCATTGAACCCATAAATGTCTGTATTTTTTATTTATATCGAAATCATTAGATCTTCCTCTTATATTGAAATCACTGCCATTATTACGAGTTCGTATACTAAAACTTCCACTTTCACTACCACTTACATTTTCAGTACAAATGAAACTATAAATGTAACTGTCACTGTAATTGTCAGTACCACCTGAAATGGAACTATTAATACTGACTTCAAAACGAAGATAACTATTAATGCAACTATTAATGTGATTAGTCCAACTAGATTGAGTATCATACATGTAATGATAATAGTAGTGATTGTTTCTCTTAGACCCCCTATTCAAAAAACTAGAAAAAAAACCTTCTAATTCACTCAGAAAAGAACTATCATTGTTAATCTCAAAACTATGATTTTCAATATCAAAATATACGGAATAACTGTCACCATTACTATCCCTAACTAAAAAAGTGTCATCAGAGATCAAACTCCAAATATCCCTGATACCAAATAAATAATCA